AAAAAGATTCTCATATTCCCACAATTTAAGTAGATGCGAGATATAGAAATTCTCTTTTCGGAGTTGTGGAAGCCATTTTTTGTTGGAATCTTTTTTTTTAAGAAATCGAAATTACTAGTTTTAGAATCTAGTTGGACAAAAAAAAGATTTTTTAAAGCGATTGTGTGATAACTTTTTCTTCTTCTCCATCATTCAAGATATTATGTAAATTAATATATTACCGAATCTAATGAGTTAAACTTAAATTAAAGTCAAAAGAAAAAGTTTTCTAAGGTAACTGTTCGCTTTAAAATCGAAAATGGATTCGATCCAATTCACCAGAATCTAAGAAATGATCAAATTCGAAAATCATTTCTATTTTGATTCTATAAAAATTCCAGTTTCATGTTTGAATGAAGTTAGACGATACAGCTCTTATTAGTTTAATAGTTTACCCAAGAGTTACTCAATGAATCGGTTGATTGGAATTGCGGGATGGATAGATGTTACAGATGATGAATCAATTTCTTTTATATGTCTGGCACTTTCTCTTTGTTAGTGCTGTCTACCTATAATAATAGCTGAATCAAAAACTTTTCATTCAACTTATTCTTTCAATTGAAATTGAGATTTTTGTCTACCCTCCGATTTTATTTTGCAAAATTCGAAACTTAGGTAAGTGCTTTTTAAACATATGTATAAAAAGAACATATTTCATTTAATTTAGCCTCTTCATGCTTACTATAACTAGTTATTTCGGTTTTCTATTAGCGGCTTTAACTATAACCTCAGCTCTATTTATTGGTCTTAGCAAGATAGGACTTATTTAAATTTTAAATTTAATATTTAAAATGAACAATTCATAAAAAGAAATCCTTCTGTAGGATTACGTGTATTCTATATTTACTTACGTTACCAATTGTCAATTCTTGTTTATTGTCATTGAGATTCATGTCAATTCGGATTAATATTTAGGTATCGATATTCCCTCTTTTTTTTTCTCCTTTCAAACAAATAAAAATGATTGAAGTTTTTCTATTTGGAATCGTGTTAGGTCTAATTCCTATTACTTTGGCTGGATTATTCGTAACTGCATATTTACAATATAGGCGTGGTGATCAGTTGGACCTTTGATTAATTAACATTTATTTTTGATTGACCTCCTCCTTTCTTTAATTCACAGGCACAGGAGGTCAAATTCCGATTGTTGGGAAAGTTACTGAATGGATCTATTTTATTCTAATTCGATCTAAGAAGAAAAAAATCACGCTCTGTAGGATTTGAACCTACGACATCGGGTTTTGGAGACCCACGTTCTACCGAACTGAACTAAGAGCGCTTTCTTATCAGAATAGATAAGACTGTAAACAAAAGGATTCTTTTCATAACCCCAATACATTTTGTATGCATATACTAGAATAGCATGATAAAAATCAAAGATTATGTCCAATTTGAAGCGATCTCAATTGATCCCTCGTTACTGCTCAAAGGAGCAGTAATAGGTAGGGATGACAGGATTTGAACCCGTGACATTTTGTACCCAAAACAAACGCGCTACCAAGCTGCGCCACATCCCTTCAATTGTTCCACAGTGTAATTGTAGAGAATTCCTGTCTTGTTTTCCACATGGTTATTTCCTCCATTGATATATACAAATTTCTGCTCATTTCGTCTTTTTGGTCTCATTTAACATATAATAGTAAAGGGAAAAGACTTCTCTTATAGATTATATAGAAAATACTTATATACAATTATATACAAAATATAGAAATAAAGAACCCGTCGTAAAAATCAATTAGTCTTTTTCGGAAATTCTCGGTAAGAAAGAAGGGGTGTATTTTTTTTTTTTTTTTTTTCTGTTTTAAGAAAAGGAAAATCTTATTTCCCGAATCATTGTACATTTCAATTTGAATTAGGAATTCTATGTCCAACTCTAAGCAGCCCTTAACTACATATGCATCTGATCATATATGTATTATCTATTCCAACAAATAATTGAAAAGAAGGAGGTTTTTCCATGCGAGATCTAAAAACATATCTCTCTGTGGCACCAGTACTAAGTACGCTATGGTTCGGGGCTTTAGCAGGTTTATTGATAGAGATTAATCGTTTTTTCCCGGATGCGTTGACATTCCCCTTTTTTTCATTCTAGTTATTGTCATGGTAAGGAATGAAGAAAATTAGAGATCCAATCAAATATTGGTGATGAATCTCTCTCCCCCTCTTTTCTCTTTTTTCCCTTTTTAGAATAAGGGAGGAAAGAGAAAGAATAAAAAAAGTGGATTCAACATTCGGGCTCAAGTTCGAATTACCTGAATATTAATCATAGAGGAATGGGGATAGAATAGAAAATGGGGGTCTAGGGCAAGAGTATTATACAAGATACTTAAATGATTACTTCAATTTGAAATATACTTTAGAAAAATCGTTGTATTGTACTATGACTTTGCTTTACTATTACTTTATTTTCTTGATTTTAATCTTTGATTTTTAGAATTGGATTTCACGTTAGTAATTTCTATTTTATCCTTTCTTCGTTTTGAATCGAAAATAGAAGAGTTGAGTAAATCAAAAATCCAAAGGAGGTTCATGGCCAAGGGGAAAGATGTCCGAGTAACAGTGATTTTGGAATGTACTAGTTGTGTCCGAAACAGTGTTGATAAGGTATCAAGAGGTATTTCCAGATATATTACTCAAAAGAACCGGCACAATACGCCTAATCGATTGGAATTGCAAAAATTCTGTCCCTATTGTTACAAACATACGATTCATGGGGAGATAAAGAAATAGAGCGAACCAAGTACCTGTGTCTTACCCTTTCAAGGAAGGGGAAAAAATGACATTATATATAACATACATTATATATAACATATTTAAATAGAAACTAAACAAATCCTATTTTTTCAAAATCCTATTTTGGGTGGATTTAAAATGAATTAGAATTAAGAAATAGGATTTTAGGGATAAGGAATAAATTAAACAAACAAACCATGGATAAATCCAAGCGACCTTTTCTTAAATTCAAGCGATCTTTTCGTAGGCGTTTGCCCCCGATTCAATCGGGGGATCGAATTGATTATAGAAACATGAGTTTAATTAGTCGATTTATTAGTGAACAAGGAAAAATATTATCAAGACGTGTGAATAGATTGACCTTGAAACAACAACGATTAATTACTCTTGCTATAAAACAAGCTCGTATTTTATCTTTGTTACCTTTTCTCAATAATGAAAAACAATTTGAAAGAACCGAGTCGACCGCTAGAACTACTGGTTTTAAAGCCCGAAATAAATAGGCTTACTTTTTCTTCACTTGAATCATAATTACAAGAATCGAGATTTGAGTGAATCTAGATTTGAGTATCGTGTCGTAAGAAAAAAACGAATCGGAAAAAAAGAAATCTGTTTTTATTGAATTGAACGTGTTCATTCATTTTGACTACTTTAGCATATTTTCTCATACTAATTTCTACTCTACCTTCCCGGAGTTCATTCTCCGGGTAACTCAATTTAAATTATTCTGTTGGATTCTTTCCAATCTACTTCCTTTATGATTTCGTTCGAAATCATATAAAGACAATTCCTATTTAATATAGCTATTTGTGCAAGTATTTTACGGTTAAGAAGCAACTGTCTCTTGTACAGATCGTGTATTAATCTACTATAACTATAGGATACTCCCCTTTCGCGAATTACTGCGTTTATCCTAGTGATCCACAAACGACGAAAATCTCTCTTTTTCCTATCCCTATCCCGATGAGCCGAAACTAAAGCTCTTATTTTCTGTTGAGTAATAGTTCTAGTAAGCCTTGAATGAGCCCCTCGAAAGCTTGATGCAAATAAACGAATTTTTGTTCTACGTCTTCGAGCTATATATCCCCGTTTAATTCTGGTCATTGAATAAATGAAACTTTGACGAATAACTAATTGATTGCCTTTCTTTCAGTTATTCTTTTCCCCCTTCCTAGTCTATTAATAACAAAACGGATTTTTCCAATGTATAAAATCAAAATTCCAATGGCTTTGGCTACTCTAACCTTCCTGACCACGATTTTTTCTTTTTTTTTTTTTGTAGGTATTTCACTGCGAAATAAGACAGAAATAAGAAATTGTATTTTCCTAGGTATCAAAAATATAGTAAATAAAAGAAATAAAAAAAGAAATAGTGGGTTCCTTCGTTTCTATGGTTACTTCTTAAACGGTGAGGTCTTCTCTATACACCGGAGCCTTTACTTTATACTTTAATTTACTATTTAATCAACTAATGGATGTTATTGGGAACTTGTATAGTTCACACGCTTTGGCTCTACCCATGAATTATCCAGTAATAGGTCTTTCACAATCAGATCTACCTATACAGTAACGGTATTTAATTAGGAAAGTTTGCTGGGTAGCTGACCCTCTTAGTCCGTTCTTGCCAGATTGGGAGCCTACCTAATCTTTCTGTTTTATGCTTTTTAAATAAGATTTCCTCCGCTTAATGGATAACCATTTGTTACCAATGGAGAATTTCTTATGATCTTAAATTCAGTTGATTGGATTTACACCAACGGAAACCATAAACTTCATACACAATAGGGGGATATGGTAGAGTTTTTTTTTTTGAATAATGGATGGAGTTCCTTTTTCCATCCTATCCCATTCCCCGGTACTGATCATTGATACTGTAAAAGTGGTTTTCTTGCTTTTGTGCCAGCTCATGATCTAAACGAGTCGCACATACACCCTAGTACATGTTCCTCGACGCTGAGGGCACCCCCGAAGAGCGGGGGATTTTGTGACATTTCTGATTGGCTGTCTTGTATTTCTAATAAGTTGTTTAATAGTTGGCATGTTGAATCGTATACATAATATGATGGGTTGGTTTAGATTGATCCTAACCGAATGATGGTGAATTACTTCTATTTAATAGAATATTCAATTCGAAGATAAAATCGCAAATCAGAACAGCGGTGCGAACTTTTCTTCGTCCCGTCTATGTTTCTCTGGTCTTTGGTCAATCGCTATAAAATCAACAATTCCATAATTTTGGGCTTCTGTTGCTGACATAAAAACATCTCTTTCCATATCTTCGCATATAACCCAGTAGGGTTGGCCCGTTTGTTCTACATAAATCTTTGTGAGGATTTTACGCAATTTCATCAGTTCTCCCGCTTCCACGACAAATTCGCTTACTTGTGCCATATAAAAACCACTATAAGGTTCATGCATCATTACCCTGATGATATAACAAAATAAAAGCTTCTCCTATCTCACATGATAAAGCAAAGAGAAAAGAAAGATAAAGAATAGAAAAAAGATAGAATTGAACAACCGTACAGGCATCTTTTGTGCATACGGCTCTACAAGAAAATTGACCCCTCTCCTTTCTATTGAAGAAAGAGAAAAATAGAATCTATCAGACTCAGATGGGTAAATAATCAAATTGCCATCCTTCCTTTCGGAGTAGTTCAAAAATACTATGATGGCTCCGTTGCTTTATATGTTTATTTTTTCTTTTTTTTTTTTTGTCTGTGATTCAGCAATCCCAAAGTTTCTTTTTAATCCGATCAAATAAGGAAAAAATATTTTTTTTTTTTTTCGTACTCTTTCATAACATAAATATTGTTAAGAACTCCCCGACATGAAAACAAAAAAGTTTGTGACGCTGAACTGAACTCCCGATAGATAAGAGAAAATCGGAAGTACCCCTTATCTCATACTACTCTCTCGATACAGAATCTAATGTTTTGAAAAAAAACAATACAAAAATTTCTCATATCGAATTCGAAGTGCCATGCTATTATTACTTAGTATTCATATGGCGAAGGCATAGTCTTCTTTTTTCGCTCAAATAAAAACCTCATTGGCGCCAAGCGCGAGGGAATGCTATACGTTTGCTAATTTCTCCTCCGACCAGGACAACAGATGACATTGAAGCAGCTAATCCTATGCATATTGTATGGATATCTGGTCGCACATATTGCATAGTATCATAAAGGGCGAGCCCAGGTACTACCCAGCCCCCAGGAGAGTTTATAAACATATACAGGTCTTTGTCCTCATCCTCCATACTGAGATATATCAGAAGACAAATAAGTTGATTCCCAAGACCAGTACCAATCCCTTGGCCTATAAAAAGTAATCTTTCTCGATAAAGTCGGTTGATTAGGGTAAAATTGTATCCCTTAGGAACCGTACATGCGCCTTTTGATGCATACGGTTCAAAAAAATTGTGAATCAATGTATAGATTCCAGGCCTCTTTCTTTTTTTCTAGAAAGGTTCTTTCTTATTTCTAACGAAAGGGCTTTTCTTCGATTTTTCAATAAAGACGAGTTTTTACTCCTTTTTTATATTTTCGATTTTCCATTATAAAATTCGAAGTTATACGAAAGGGTCATTAAACTTATCGAATTAACTTCTCATTGATGTATTCTTTCATCGAGATTTAATCCAAACCGCGATGGTATTTTCTTGTTCCTGAATGGGTCTTTTTCATCTTTTTAGGTTTATGCTCTACTCCGGGTAAAGATCCGCCCGATTTGGATTTGTACATATAGGACAAATGCTCCCATTACCATTTCTTTTTGTATTTCTTTTTTTTTTCAATTTATTTTATCCAAGTATTTATTAGAGTTGAGATAACTTTGCTTGACAATTAGGATCTCTTTATAAAATAAAGAAAAATATGAATAGCAATCATAGATATCTTACCAATCCAATTGGGTTTTTTCTAAACGGAGCCTGGATACTTCATTTTTTTAGTCCAACCAAGTCAACCATAAATTATTCTAATTGAATTATTCTAATTGAGAATAGTAATATGAATCCCCTCAAAAATGGATCTAATTGCACTTCACGCTCCAAATTTTGGATGATTCAATTTATCTTTCTTGGGCGAAACGGGGGATATCTCGATCGGTGGAGAGAACGGGGAAATACCATATGACCCAATATATCTGACAAGTCGCACTATATGTCAGTCCAAAGTCGACGTCGAAATCCACGCTTATTCATTTTAACTTTTGGAACACCAAGAGGCATTAAATGAAAGAAAGAATTAAATACTATATTTCACTTTGAGGTGGAAACGTAACAATTTTTTTTTATTGTCTTTATAATATTCATATTGGTTTTTATCGTATTTATTTTATCCATAGATTCGAAAAATTCATAAAAAAAGACAGAATGAATAAACTCAAATTATTACGAATAGGTCTTTCTAATGATAAATAAGTATGTATGGACTCATTCGCTCATAGAAAATGGGATCAACTCCCCCATTGCGTATTGGTACTTATCGAGTATAGAATAAATCTGCTTCTCTTTGTTCCTACGAACAGAATTGTTCCATTATTACCAACAGAATAGAAACCCTTGTTTGGAAATAATCGACTCAACAAGAGTGGTCCATAGGATAGTCATATTATAGTCTTTTCCAATGCAATAAAGTTACGTAGTGTCCATTTATCTTTGATATAAGGGGTATTTCCATGGGTTTGCCTTGGTATCGTGTTCATACCGTTGTATTGAATGATCCC